AATTATTTTTTTAAAAAGTTTGATTTTGGCTTTTTTATTTGTGTTAAGATTTATTTACATGTGAATTTTTGTGGGATTAAAAATTTAATTTTTAAAAAATTAATTAATAAAAAATTAATTTGCAGTATTTAAATTTAATAATTAAAGAAATTTAGAATTATAAATTATTATATTATAGATGAAAAATGTGCCAGCAATTGCGGTTATACATTTTATAAAAGTAAATATGTTTTATTAAATAATTAATATAATTAAATTAAATAATTTATAATTTAGATTAAATTAGGTGAAATTATTTAATTTAGTTAAAGTTAAATAAAAAATTATTTAATTATGAAATCTTTAAATAAACTAGGATTAGATACCCTATTATTTTAGATTTAAAAATTTTAATAGAGGATTAATAGTTAATTTCTTTAAACTTAAAAAAATTGGCGGTATTTAAATCTAATTAGGGGAACTTGTTTTTTAAATGATAATCCTCAAGAAATTTTACTTAAATTAAAAATTTATTTATTGTCGTTAACAGATTATTTTATAAGATAAAAAATTATCTTTAATATTAATTAAATATTTATTTCAGATCATTATGTAGTTTATATTTAAGTTAAAATGAGTTACAATAAATTTTATTTAATACGGAAATTTTATTGAAATATAAAATTGAAGGTGGATTTAATAGTAAAATTAAATTTATTATATTAATTTGAATTTAGAATTAAATATGTACATATCGCCCGTCACTCTCATTTTAAAGTGAGATAAGTCGTAACAAAGTAGAAGTACTGGAAAGTGTTTCTAGAAAGTTTAATTCAAATTAAATTAAATATTTTATTTACAATAAAATAAAAGTTATTAATTTAACTTAATTTGATAAAATTAATGATTATTATTATTATTATTATTTATAATAATTAATAAAAATATTTTTATTATTTAAATGTTTTTGTATTTTTAGATAAAATTTTTTTAATTAAATTAAATTAGTATTGTAAAAGAATTTTGAAATATTTTTTATATTTTTTTAAAAGTAAATTTAATTTATTGTACCTTGTGTATCAGGGTTTTTTAAAAATAAAATATTTATAAATATTTTTCTCGAATTAAAAAGATTTATTTTGTAATTATGATTTTTATTGTGGTAAAAATATGTTAAATAAAAAAATAGTAATGAGACGTTAATCGATTTTTAATATATCTAGTTTTTTAATAAATGAATTTAATTCAGATATTAATTTATAATTATATTTTTATAAAAATTAAATAATAAAATTAAAATTAATATTAATATTTTATGGGATAAGCTTTAAAATTTATTTTTATAATTTTAAAAAATTGTATAAATATTTATATAGACTTAGAAATAGTTTTTATTTAAAAAATGTTATAATTTAATTAATTTTGTATTTAAAATTTTTTATAAAATTTAATAATTTATTAAAATAATTTAATTAATTAATAATTATCTAAAATAATGATAAAATTAGTAAATTTTATTTTGTATTAATTTAATAAATAATTTAAATTAATTTAGTTAAAGGAATTCGGCAAATTTTATATTCACCTGTTTATCAAAAACATGTCTTTTTGAATTTAATATAAAGTCTAATCTGCTCTATGAAAATAATTAAATGGCCGCAGTATTTTGACTGTGCAAAGGTAGCATAATAATTAGTCTTTTAATTGGAGGCTAGAATGAATGATTGAATGAAATATAAACTGTCTTTAATTAATTTTTTGAAATTAATTTTTAAGTTAAAAAGCTTAAATTTTTTTAAAGGACGAGAAGACCCTATAGAATTTTATAATCTATTAGAAAATTATTTTAATTAAAATAATTTTCTAATAGATTATTTTATTGGGGCGATAAGAAAATTTAATAAACTTTTTTAAATTTAAATTTCATTGATTTATGAATTTTTGATCTTAATTTTTGGATTATTAGATTAAATTACCTTAGGGATAACAGCGTAATTTTTTTTAGAGTTCTTATTGATAAAAAAGATTGCGACCTCGATGTTGGATTAAAATATAGTTTAGGTGAAGAAGCTTAAATTTTAGGTCTGTTCGACCTTTAAAATTTTACATGATCTGAGTTCAAACCGGTGTAAGCCAGGTTGGTTTCTATCCTTAAAATAAATTAAAATTTTTAGTACGAAAGGACCATAATTTTATAATAATTTATTAATTTATTTTTGAATTTTATTAAATCTTTAAAACTATTTTGACAGAAAATTGTAGTAAATTTAGAATTTACTTATGTATGATTAATTTATACAAATAGTAATAAGTTTTATTGAAATTCATTTATCTTTTTTAAGTGTAATTTTATTGTTAATTATAGTTATAGTTAGAGTTGCATTTTTGACTTTATTGGAACGAAAATTATTAGGTTATATTCAAATTCGTAAAGGTCCTAATAAAGTAGGTTTAATAGGTATTTTACAACCTTTTTGTGATGTAATTAAATTATTTTCAAAAGAACAAATTTTTCCTTCTATTTCAAATTATTTTCCTTATTATTTATCTCCGATTTTTAGATTATTTTTGATTTTATCAAGATGGTTAGTAATACCTTATTTTACTAATTTATATTCATTTAATTTAAGAATTTTGTTTTTTTTGTGTTGTATAAGTTTAGGTGTTTATAGAATTATAATCGCTGGTTGATCTTCTAATTCAAAGTATTCTTTATTAGGTGGGTTGCGTTCGGTTGCTCAAACTATTTCTTATGAGGTAAGTTTAGCTATTATTTTAATATCATTTATTTTTTTAATTGAAAATTATAGATTTTTAGAATTTTATTATATTCAAAAATATGTTTGAGTAATTTTTATTTTTTTTCCTTTGTCTATTATTTGATTTATTGTTTGTTTAGCTGAAACTAATCGAACTCCTTTTGATTTTTCAGAAGGTGAATCAGAATTAGTCTCTGGGTTTAATGTAGAGTATAGAAGAGGAGGATTTGCTTTAATTTTTATGGCTGAATATTCAAGAATTTTATTAATAAGAATATTATTTAGATTAATTTTTTTGGGGGGAAATTTATATTCTTTAATATTTTATTTAAATTTATCATTTATTTCATTTTTATTTATTTTAGTTCGTGGAACATTACCTCGTTTACGTTATGATAAATTAATAACTATAGCTTGAAAAAGTTTTTTATCAGTTTCTTTGAATTATTTAATATTTATTTTAGGTTTAAAATTATTTTTTAATGTATATTTGATTTAGTAGTTAAGTTAAAATTCTAAAAATCAATAAAAGATTTAAACTTTTATATTATGTTTTCAAAACATAAACTTATTCAAGTTCATTGATTAATAAATTAGTTTATTAATTTAATAATAAATCTCATAATTTTGTTAATATTGGATTTATAATAAAGTATAAAAAATAATTGACTGTTAAGATTTGTCCAATTATAATATAGGGTAATTCTACTGGTCTTGCTCCAATTCATGTTAATAATATAACATTAGTGAGTATAATTCAAAATAAAATTTGATTAATAGGATAAAATGTTAAACTTTTAAAATTTTTTATGTAATAAATTGGTATAATTAATAAAATTAAAATTGATATAAGTAAGGCGATTACTCCTCCTAATTTGTTAGGAATTGATCGTAAAATTGCATATGCAAATAAAAAATATCATTCAGGTTTAATATGGGGTGGGGTTACAAGAGAATTAGCTGGAATAAAATTATCTGGGTCTCCTAATATATTAGGTGAAATTAATACAAGTATAATTAATAATAAAATTAAAATAATAAATCCAATGATGTCTTTAAAAGTAAAATAGGGATGAAATGGGATTTTATCAAGGTTTCTATTTGTTCCTAATGGATTATTTGAACCTGTTTCATGAAGAAAAATTAAATGAATTATAACTATTGCAGTAATAATAAATGGAATAATAAAGTGAAAAGAAAAAAAACGTGTAAGTGTAGCATTGTCTACAGAAAATCCTCCTCATAATCATTGTACAAGAAATTCACCTAGATAGGGGATTGCTGAAAGTAAATTAGTAATTACTGTTGCTCCTCAAAATGATATTTGACCCCATGGAAGAACATACCCTATAAAAGCTGCTCCTATTACTATTAATAAAATAATTACTCCTGAAATTCAAGTTTTTATAAAATGAAATGAACCGAAGTATATTCCTCGTCCAATATGAATATAAATACAAATAAAAAAGAATGAAGCTCCGTTTGCATGGATTATACGTATTATTCAACCATTATTTACATCACGACAAATATGAATAGTTCTTGAAAAAGCTAAATCAATATTTGCCGTATAATGTATTGAAATAAAAATTCCTGTAATTAGTTGAATAATTAAACATAGTCCTAATAATGAACCAAAGTTTCATAATCCTGTAATGTTTCTTGGGGTAGGTAAATTAATTAATGAGTTATTTATAATTTTTAAAATTGAATTATTTAGTCGAATAGGTTTATTCATTAATTTTTTTTTCGAAGAGGCCCTATATTAATATTAGTAATTTTTACCACAATAAATAATACTATAAGTAAATAATTAATTAGTATAATTATAATAAAATTTGTAGGATTGTTATATAATTTATTTATAGATATTTTTAATGAAAAATTATTTTCAATTTCAATAAATGAAAAATTATTTATTTCTAAATTAATTATTATAAAATAATTTGATTTTTTAAAATTAATAATTATAAAAAAAAAAATAATGATAAAAAAAATTTTTTTTTTTTTTAAAGAAAATTTTTGATTGGGGGATAATCTTGAAACATAAATAAATAGAATTAATTTTCCCCCTAATATTATCAGAAATAAAATATATGAATCTCAAAAATTAAATTTTTTTTTTCCAGAAAATAATGAAATGAATAATGTTGGGAATAAAAAAATTAATCCTATAGATAAGGGGGTTTTTGATAATAAAAAAAAATTTGTGTTTAAAAATAAAAAATTTAAAAGAAAATTAGTTACACAGAAAATAGTTTATAAAAATAATAATTTTGGAGATTAAAGATATAATTTGAAATTTTTTTTGTGAAGTTTTAAAAAAATTATTTTTTCTTTGATTTACAAACTCAATATTTTTTTATAAACTATTAAAACTTATAAGTAGGATTTTTTTTGATTATTTAATAATATTATTTTTTTTAAGATTTTTAAGATTTTGTTTAAATCGAAATCATTTATTAATAATTTTATTAAGATTAGAATTTATTGTTTTAATAATTTATTTTATATTAATTATATATTTGAGTTTATTTGAAATAGAATTATTTTTTAGAATAATATTTTTAGTTTTTAGAGTATGTGAGGGAGTTTTGGGTTTATCTATTTTAATTTTAATAGTTCGAATACATGGAAATGATAGATTTCAAACTTTAAGTGTTTTATAAAATGATAAAAATTTTTATTTTTATAGTTTTTCTTATACCATTAAGATTAAAAGGTAAATTTTGATTATTACAAAATTGTTTATTTTTTCTTAGATTTATTTTTTTATTAATAGGGTTTTATTACAGAGAATGAAGACATTTAAGATATTATTTAGGGTATGATTTATTATCATTTGGTTTAATTATTTTAAGAATTTGAATTTGTTCTTTAATAATCATATCAAGAACAATAATTAATAATCAAAATAATTTTGTTGAATTATTTTTATTTATAGTTATATTAATATTAATTTTTTTATTTTTAACATTTAGTGTTATAAATTTTATATTATTTTATTTATTTTTTGAGTGTAGATTAATTCCTGTTTTATTTTTAATTATAGGATGAGGGTTACAATTAGATCGAATTCAAGCAGGGTTATATTTATTATTTTATACATTATTTGCTTCTTTACCTTTACTTTTATCAATTATTTATATTTTTTATAATAATTTAACTTTATGCTATTTAATATTTTTTGAAAAAAAAATTTTAATTGAATTTATTTATTTATATTTTTATTTAATTTTAGCATTTTTAGTAAAAATACCTATATTTTTGGTTCATTTATGGTTGCCTAAAGCTCATGTAGAAGCACCAATTTCGGGTTCTATAATTTTAGCAGGAGTTATATTAAAATTAGGAGGTTATGGTTTATTGCGAGTAATAATAATTTTAATAAAATTAAGTAATTTAATAAATTTAATTTTTATTAGAATTAGAGTTTTAGGTGGTATTTTTATTAGATTAATTTGTTTATTTCAAATTGATTTAAAATCATTAATTGCTTATTCTTCTGTTGCTCATATAGGTTTATTATTAGGAGGGATGTTAACTCTTTTACAATGAGGAATTTGTGGTTCATTTTTAATGATAATTTCTCATGGTTTATGTTCTTCTGGTATATTTTGTTTAGTAAATATTATTTATGAACGTTTAGGAAGTCGAAGAATTTTAATTAATAAGGGTTTAATTAATTTTATACCAAGTATGTCTTTGTGATGATTTATATTATGTTCTTCTAATATATCTGCTCCACCTTCTTTAAATTTAATAGCTGAAATCATACTTATTAATAGAATAATTAGATGAAGATTGGTATTAATATTTATATTAATATTATTATCATTTTTTAGAGCTTCTTATACTTTATACTTTTATTCATTTACTCAACATGGAAAATTAAATTTTAATTTAAATAGTTTTTCTCAGGGATTTGTTTGTGAATATATATTATTAATTTTACATTGAATTCCTTTAAATTTTTTAATTTTAAATAATGAATTATTTAATTTATGAATTTATTTAAGTAGTTTAATATAAAACATTGATTTGTGGGATCAGTAATATAATTTTATTATCTTAAATAATTTTTTTTAGTATTTGTTTTATTATAATATTAATTTTATTTTTAAATAGTATATTAATATTTTATTTAGGTTTATATTTTATAGTTAACGATTTGAGTTACTTTATTGAATTTAATTTGTTTAATTTAAATTCTTCTTCAATTGTAATAACTTTTTATTTTGATTGAATATGTATATTTTTTTTAAGAGTTGTAATATTTATTTCATGTTCTGTTATTTATTATAGAAAATTTTATATAGAAGGTGATTTAATATTGAATCGTTTTATTTCTTTAGTTTTAATATTTGTTTTTTCAATGATTTTGTTAATTGTTAGGCCAAATTTAATTAGAATTTTATTAGGTTGAGATGGTTTAGGTTTAATTTCTTATTGTTTAGTGATTTATTACCAAAATATTAAATCTTTTAATGCTGGTATATTAACTGTTTTATCAAATCGAATTGGTGATGTTTTTTTATTGATTTCAATCGCTTGAATATTAAATTTTGGTAGATGAAATTATATTTTTTATATAGAATTCATGAATAAAAATAAAGAAATATTAATTATTTTAATTTTTATTTTATTAGCTTCTTTTACTAAAAGAGCTCAAATTCCATTTTCTTCTTGATTACCAGCAGCTATGGCTGCTCCTACTCCAGTTTCTTCTCTTGTTCATTCTTCTACTTTAGTAACAGCTGGAGTTTATTTAATAATTCGTTTTGAAAAAGTTTTAAAAGAAAATATTTTTATTAATTGATTTATAATAATTTCTGTATTAACAATATTTATATCTGGTTTAAATGCTAATTATGAATATGATATAAAAAAAATTATTGCTTTATCTACTTTAAGTCAATTAGGATTAATAATAAGAATTTTATTTTTAGGTTTTAGTAAATTAGCTTTTTTTCATTTATTAACTCATGCTTTATTTAAAGCTTTATTATTTATATGCGCTGGTTTATTAATTCATAATTTAATAAATTTTCAAGATATTCGTTATATAGGTTCTATTATTTTTCAAATACCTTTTGTTTCAGTATGTTTTAATTTTTCTAATTTGTCTTTATGCGGATTCCCCTTTTTAGCAGGTTTTTATTCTAAGGATTTAATTTTAGAGAATTTTTTTTTAATGAATTTTAATATATTTATTTTATTTATATTTTTAATTTCAACAATTTTTACTGTAAGGTATACTTTTCGATTAATTTATTTCTTAATAATTAAAAATTATAATATATTTAGATTAAATTTTTTAAATGATAATTCTTGAGGAATAAATAAAAGTTTTATAGGTTTAATAATTATAGTAATTTTAGGGGGTAGAATATTAAGTTGATTATTGTTTCCTTATCCTTATATAATTTGTTTACCGTTAAAATTTAAATTAATACCTTTAGTAATTATTTTTATTGGCTTATTAGTGAGATATTTATTTATTTATAGAAATTTAAAACAAAACATTATTAAAAATTATTTTTTAATAATGTTTTTTTCTATAATATGATTTATACCAATTATTTCAACTAAAGGAATTATTAAATTTCCAATATTTTCTATAAAAGATTATTCTTTGACTATAGATCAAAATTGAACTGAATTTATTATTAGACAAGGAATTATTAAATTAATAAAAACTTATTCTTCTTGAATTGATTTATTATTTTTTTATTTTAATTTAATATTAAATTTATTTTTAATAATAATTTTTATTTGGTGGTTATTAATTTTTATAAATTAATAATTTTTGTTTAAATAGCTTAAATTTAAAGCTTTTTATTGAAGATGAAAAAATGATATTTATATCTTTAAACAATAAAATTTATAAAGAAATTAATTCTTAATTTTACAATGAAAATGTAATGTTTTTTAAACTATATAAATTATATATATATATATAGAAATATAAACGAAATTAAATCGTTAAAATAAAAAGTTAGAAGCTTTTTTTTGAATCTACATATTTCTTTAATTGGAATTTTTATTTCAATAATATTATTAACAATAATATGCCTCTTATTTGGCTTCAATTAAATAATTTAAATGTTTGAGTTAATAAAATAACTTAAAAATCAGGTCGAAACTGATTACAATAATTTGTTTCAAACATAAATTATTAAATATAATTTAAGATAAATTAATAAATATTAATAATTTTTGAAAGCAAGTCAAATGTTATTTTTAACTATTATCCTTAATTTAATCAATTTAAAGCTCCAAAATTTCATTCGTAGTAAAGTCCAATTAATAAAATTATAATAAAATAAGAGGATAGAATAAATCAAGATTTAAAATTTGAGATTGATAAAATTAAAATTAAAGGAAATATTAAAGCAATTTCTACATCAAAAATTAAAAAAATTACAGCAATTAAAAAAAATTGAATAGAAAATGGGATTCGTGATTTTCCTTTTGGGTCAAAACCGCATTCAAAAGGTCTGTTTTTTTCTCGATCATAGAGAGTTTTTTTTGATAAAATAGAAGCTAAAATTATAATAATAATTGAAATTATTCAAATTGTAATTATTAAATTTAAAATTAAATAAATTATTTATACTAAAATTTAGACTTTTTGATTGGAAATCAATTATACTTATTATATTATATAAATAATTTAGGAAATTATTTTCCTCCTCATCAATAAATTGAGATATATAAAAATAATCAAATTACATCTACAAAATGTCAATATCATGCTGATGCTTCAAATCCAAAATGATGAAAATTAGAGAAATGATTTTTAATTATTCGAATTAAATTAATAGTTAAAAATGTTGTTCCAATTAATACATGAATTCCATGAAATCCTGTAGCTATAAAAAATGTTGATCCATAAATTGAGTCAGTTATTGTAAAAGGAGCTTCTAAATATTCAAATCCTTGGAGAAAAGAAAATAATAAACCTAAAATAATTGTAAAAAATAAACCATTAATTGCTTCTTTTTTATTTTTATTTATCAATCTATGATGTGATCAAGTGATTGTTATTCCTGAAGATACTAAAATAAGTGTATTTAATAAAGGTATATGAAATGGGTAAAGGGGTAAAATTCCTTTTGGTGGTCATATTCCACCAATTTCAATTGAAGGAGAAAGAGATCTATGAAAAAATGCTCAAAAAAAAGAAACAAAAAAAAAAATTTCTGAGGTAATAAATAAAATTATTCCCCATCGTATACCTATTGTAACAGTATAAGTGTGTAATCCTTGAAAAGTTCTTTCTCGAATAATATCTCGCCATCATTGAAATATAATTAATAAAATAATTACTAAACCTAAAATAAATAAGTTATTATTATAATAATGAAATCATTTTACTGATCCGGTTACTAAAATTATTGTTCTTAAAGCTCCTAATAATGGTCAAGGACTATAATCTACTAAATGAAATGTGTGGTTTTTTTTTATCATTAATTTACTTCTCTAAAATATAAAGTTCTTAAAATTATAAATACATAAGATTGAATAATTGAAACTGCTGATTCTAATGTTAATAAAAGAAATTGAATTAGAATTAAAAAAAAAATTATATAGAATCTTATTGATGTTCCTGTGTTTCTTAGTAATGTTATTAATAAATGTCCTGCAATTATATTAGCAGTTAGTCGTACAGAAAGGGTAATAGTTCGAATTAAATTTCTAATTGTTTCAATTATTACTATAAAAGGTATAAGTAATGGGGGTGTATTTTGAGGAACTAAATGGGCAAATATATGATTTGTATTATTAATTCATCCATAAATTATAAATCTTATTCATAAAGGAAGAGCTAAAGTAAGAGTAAGAGTTAAATGACTAGTTCTAGTAAAAATATAAGGAAAAAGTCCTAAAAAATTATTAAAAAAAATTATTAAAAATAAAGAAATAAAAATTATAGTTCTTCCATTATTTTTTCCTAATAAAATTTTTAATTCTTGATGAATTAAATTTAAAATATATCTTATTAAAATATTAATTCGAGGTAAAACTAATCAATAAATATGAGGTAAAAATAAAAATCCTAATATTGTTCTTATTCAATTGATTGAAAAATTTAAAGTTCTTGATATTGGATCAAAAATTGAAAATAAATTTATTATCCTTTTCAAGTTAGAAAAGATTTATTTTTAAAATTTTTATTAATATTTTTTTTTTGAAAATTATTTTTATAATTATAATAAGTTTGAATATTAAATAAAAAAAAAATAAATAAAAAAAAGAAGAAAAGAATAATTCAATTCAAAGGAAATATTTGAGGAATAAAAGAATATTAAATATATTTAATAATTTTAGTATGACATACTAATGTTTTAATAAACTAATTCTTTCATTAAGAATATTTGCTAATTTATTATAATATGATTTAAGAGATCATTGCTTGCTTTCAGCCACTTAATGAATTATTAAAATGAATTAATTCATTTTAAAAAAAAATTTATTGGAATTCTTTCAACAACAATAGGTATAAATCTATGGTTTGCTCCACAAATTTCTGAGCATTGACCAAAAAATATCCCAGGACGATTAATTATTAAACTAATTTGATTTAATCGTCCTGGGATAGCATCAATTTTTTTTCCAAATGTTGGAATTGTTCATGAATGAATAACATCTGTAGATGAAACTAAAATTCGTATTTGAGTTTTTATTGGTACAATTATATTATTATCTACATCTATTAATCGAAATGAATTTAAATTAATATCATTTTTATTAATTATGTAAGATTCAAATTCAATATTTTTAAAATCTGTGTATTCGTATGATCAGTATCATTGATGACCTATTGCTTTAATAGTTAAAATAGGAGAATTTATTTCGTCTGTTAGATATAATAAATGAATAGAAGGAATAGCAATAAAAATTAATATTAAAGTAGGTGAAATAGTTCAAATAATTTCAATATTTTGTTGGTTTAATAAATTTTTATTAATAAATTTATTTATTAGTATTGATCTTATTAAATATAAAATTGATGTTATAATTAAAATTAAAATAATTATAGTGTGGTCATGAAAAAAAATTATTTGTTCTATAATTGGTGATGTTGCATCTTGAAAATTTATATTTATTCATGTTGTCATTTTCTATAAAAAGATAAAAAATCTTTATGAATGGGTCTTAAATCCAATGCATTTTTCTGCCATAATAGAAAATAAAATATTTTATAAAGATGTTATTGGAATTTCAATATATGTATGATCTGAAGGTGGAAAATCATGTTTTCATTCAATAGATGTTATTTGATGAGCTGAAAAATTAATTTGTCGTTGTGTTGATAAACTTTCTCAAACAATAAATATAAGGTATAAAACTCTTAAAAATGAAATAATTGAACCAATTGATGAAATTGTATTTCAAGTTAAAAATGCATCGGGAAAATCAGAATAACGTCGAGGCATACCATTTAAACCAAGAAAATGTTGAGGAAAAAAAGTTAAATTTACACCTAAAAATATAATTGAAAATTGGATTTTTAATCAAAAATTATTTAAAGTTAATCCTGTGAATAAAGGGTATCAATAAATAAAACCTGCTATAATTCCAAATACTGCTCCTATAGAAAGAACATAGTGAAAATGAGCTACTACATAATATGTATCATGTAAAATAATATCAATTGATGAATTTGATAATAAAATTCCTGTTAATCCCCCTATAGTAAATAAAAAAACGAAACCTAATGTTCATAATATTGAAGGGTTAAAGATTAATTTTGATCCGTATAAAGTTGCTAATCATCTAAAAATTTTAATTCCAGTTGGAATAGCAATAATTATTGTAGCTGCTGTGAAATAAGCTCGTGTGTCTACATCTATTCCAACAGTAAATATATGATGAGCTCATACAATAAATCCTAATAATCCAATTGTTATTATTGCGTAAATTATACCTAATGTACCAAAAGTTTCCTTTTTACCTGATTCTTGTGAAATAATATGAGAAATTATTCCAAAAGCTGGGATAATTAAAATATAAACTTCAGGGTGACCAAAGAATCAAAATAGGTGTTGATATAAAATAGGATCTCCTCCACCAGATGGGTCAAAAAATGTTGTGTTTAAGTTTCGATCTGTAAGTAGTATAGTGATTGCTCCTGCTAATACAGGAAGGGAGAGTAAAAGTAATAACGCTGTTAATGAGACTGCTCAAATAAATAATGGTATACGTTCTAATGATATACCTGTTGTTCGTAAATTAATTATAGTTGTAATAAAATTAATTGCTCCAAGAATTGATGAAATACCAGCTAAATGGAGAGAAAAAATAGTTAAATCTACTGATGCTCCTGCATGAGAAATTGTTCTTGATAAAGGTGGGTAAACTGTTCATCCTGTCCCTGATCCTGAATTTACTATTCTTCTTGATAATAGTAATGTAATAGAAGGTGGTAAAAATCAAAATCTTATATTATTTAATCGTGGAAATGCTATATCTGGGGCTCCTAATATTAGGGGAATTAATCAATTACCGAATCCTCCAATTATGATTGGTATAACTATAAAAAAAATTATTAAAAATGCATGAGATGTTACAATAACATTATATAATTGATCATTCCCGATTAATGAACCTGGTATTCTTAATTCTGTACGGATTAGTATTCTGAATGATAAACCTAATATTCCTGATCAAAATCCAAAAATGAAATATAATGTTCCAATATTTTTATGATTAGTAGAAAATAATCATTTATTCATTTTAATAAAATGGCTGAAATTTAGGCGATAAATTGTAAATTTATTAATGAAAATTAAATTTTTCTTTTATTAAAAATTTTGTAGTTAATATAAATATAACATTAGAATGCAATTCTAAAGTAATAATTAAATTTATTAAAATTTTATAATAGTAAGATTTAAAAATAATTTTATTTTTAACTTTGAAGGTTAATAGTTTTTTTAACTTAAAATCTTAATTTTTTTTAAAAAATTCTGTTAATTAAGGGAAATATGAAAAATAAAATAATTATAATATTAAATATTATAATTCTAAAAATTATGTTTAAATTTGAAGAAATTTTTTTATTTCATTTAGAATTAAATTTAGTTAATATAAATATAGAAAGTAAGGGATTTATGTAAAATGATAAAGAAATAGTTGCTATAATAATAAAGATTATTGATTCAATAAATAAGTTATTTTTGATTATTAGAATTAAAGAAAAAAATTTTGGTAAAAATCCTACTATAGGAGGTAACCCTCCTAAAGATAAAAATAATGAAATTAAAATAATTTTATTTTTTATATTTTGATTATTATTTTTAAATAATTGATTAATAAAGTTATAATTAAATTTTATTATTATTATACAAATTATTAAATTAATGATTGAATAAATTAAGAAATAATAAATTAATATATAAAAATTTATTATTATAGAAATTAATATTCAACCTAAATGATTGATTGATGAATAAATTAAAATTAATTTTAATATTGATTGATTAATTCCTAATAAAGCTCCTATAATTGATGAAATTAGTGCTGATATATAAATTAATGAATTATTATTTAAAAAAGAAGATAAAAGAAATAAAGGAGCAATTTTTTGTCAGGTTAAAATAATAAAACAATTTATTCAATTAAGATTAATAATAATTTTAGGTATTCATCAATGAAATGGTGATGCTCCTAATTTTATTAAGATTCTTATTTGTATTAAATTAATCATTAAATTTATTTTAATAAAATATTGTATTTTTATAAAAATAATTATAATAATTAATATGGATGAAGCTCCTGCTTGAATAATAAAATATATTATTATTGAGGTTGAATTTTTTTTTTTAAATTTTCTTATTATTAAAGGAATAAAAGACATTAAATTAATTTCTATCCCTATTCAAGCGTTAATTCATGATGATGAATTAATTGTGATTATTGTACTAAAAAATAAAATCAATAAAAATATATATTTTAAAAAAGAAATATAATTTTTATTTTTAATAAATAAAAATTTTGTTATTTAATGAACGTAATTTTTTTACATGTTTTATTCTATCAAAATAATCCTTTTGTTCAGGCACATCATTATTTTCTTATACATTAAATGAATTTAATTATAGTTATTTATTATAATATAAATGATTATTGTATATTCATTTATTATTCTTTAGTTAGAAAGATTATGTTATTATCATTTAATAAATAGCTAGGAAGCATTCCATCTAAATTTATTATTTAAATATAAATAATAGACATATATAAGATGAATGAAAGCTTATATGAAGAATTAAAGAAAAAATCTTTTATAAATTTATAAAAATAATAGAATTCTTATTTTTTATAATGAAAAATTAATAATTAAATATAAATTAATTAAACATTTAATAATAAAGATAAAAATATTTTATTAAATTATTATAATAAATATAATTAAAATAAAATTTTATTAAAAGAGATATTTGGAGATGAATAAAATATAGTATTTTCTCAATTGGAGCAAAAATTTCATTTTTTTGAAAAAAAAATGTAAAGAGATGTTTGGAGTGAGTAAAATATTAATAATAGAATTACACTATTTATTTTAATTTCAAAAATTAATGTGTATTTTACACTAATTAATAAAAAGGTAAGCTAAATTAAGCTTTTGGGTTCATACCTCAACTATAAAAATTAAAATTTTTTTCTTTTTA